ATGAATATTACATTATATCATGTGATCTAATCAATCATCATGTGAATCAATCATATCATGATCTAATCAATCATCATGTGATCTAATCAATCATCATGTGATCTAATCAATCATCCAATCATCATGTGATCTAATCAATCATCATGTGAATCAATCATATCATGATCTAATCAATCATCATGTGATCTAATCAATCATCATGTGAATCAATCATCAAATAGTTGCATATACTTGGAATAAAATAGGTGTTTGTCATCTTTGTATTATATTAATATTTATTAGGGGCTAAATTATAACATAATATTATTTATACATTTATATAATTGTGGAACATTTTAATTAAAAGTATCTATGATTATATGCTCTTGTATTATTATTTTAAATATTTATATTATAAGGGGTAGGTATATAATATATTGTACCAATGTTACAGATTTTTGTAATTAAATAAAATAAAATCATAATTATTGAAAGTTAAAATCTGGAATGATTTAATTTTTAGTTTTTAAATCTTTAGGTGAAACTTCTTGGGAATGATTTACTTGGGGGTAAGTTGTTAGAGATAGATAGGAGTATGCCGAGGGGGCCTGGCCGAGGGCATCTGGGGGAAAACAAGTATATGCAACTATTTGATTAGTTGGGAGGAGTTGGTTATGCAACGACCGGTGACTTAGACATGATTAATGCTGATGATTTAATAGATAAATAATATCATATAAATAAAAGATAAATATTAATATATTTGAAGCGAATCTTGAATATGAGCCAGGGATAGTTGGATCATAGTATGTGAGCATACATATGGGATCATCTTACCATATGCACATATATATATTAGTTCTTGATATTTAATTAATTACATATGAATTAACCCACCGGAAGGACCGTCAGGGAGAGAGGGGAAGAGCGATAGCGGGGGGGTAATTCATATTGTACCAAGTGTGTGTTGGACGTTATAATATTATTATATTATATATATTTGATTCTAGTATGTTAATTTAATGTTTAAATAATGGGGAGTTATTACATGTAAATTTTTGTGAGTAATGTTTTGTATAATAAAGATTAAAAGTTATTCTCTAAAAGAGGTTAATTCATATGTAATTAATTAAATATCCGCAGTTTTTATTATTATTATATTTAATATTTTAAGATATAGTTTCCTTAAATTTGATTGGCTAAAATTGTGCCAGCAGCCGCGGTTATACAATTAATCAAAGTTAATTTTATTTATTAGATATTATTTATGTAAGATTAGATTTTTAATTATTTTGTTTTTAGGTGAAATTTAAATAATTATTATTAATATTTGGTTATAATATTATATGAAATTTTATTATGTAGACAAGGATTAGATACCCTTTTATTTTAAATGTAAATCTTTCTGTTTAGTATTATTAGGTTAGTCTTTAAATTAAAAGAATTTGACGGTAATTTGATCATTTCAGAGGAACCTGTCCTGTAATTGATAATCCACGATAAATTTTACCTTAATTTATTGTTTGTATATCTCTGTTTATGAGTATTTTATTAGAATTTATTTATATTCTCTTTATATTAATATTTTAATATATATCAGGTCAAGGTGCAGCTATATTAAGGGTTGAGATGGGTTACATTTAATTTAATATTTATGGATTATTTAGTTTTATTATTAAAATGAAATTGGATTTGAATGTAATAATTATTATCTTTTATTTATGATAATTGCTCTTGATTAAGTACACATCGCCCGTCGCTCTCATTTATAAGGTGAGATAAGTCGTAACAAAGTAGGCTTATCGGAAGGTGAGCCTGGAATTATACAGATTATGCTTAGAGCAGGTGATTATTTACATTAATTGTCTACTTGTGCAATTCAAGTTAATCTGAATTTTAATTAAATATTTAATTTAGTTTTTATTTATAGGTTTTTGATAGAAATATCTTTATATTTAAGTATATTTTATAGAAATAATTTATCTTTTATTTATAGTTAATTTTACTGTGAAGGTAAATTATAGAATTTTATTAAAGTAGAATTAGTTTGTTGTACCTTTTGTATCAGGGTTTATTAATTATATGTCTCTATTGATATCTTTCCCGAAATTATAAGTGCTATTATGTTTTGCTGTTTATTGTTATATAAATATATGTAAATATATAATAGGGGTTATATGCTATTCAATTATAAATATCTGGTTTTCTAAGAAATAAATTTAATTTAGAGAGGGATAAATTTATTAGTTTAATTAATTACTATTAATATCTCTTCTTAATATGCTAAGGGATAAGCTTTAGTGTAGTTCTATAATATTTTTATTTATATGATATTATGTAGGTTTAGGAACGGCCATCTTGTAATTTCGTTATAGTTTAATTTTTTTATTAGATTTATTTATTAATATTTAGAATTTTATTAGAATAATTTCTTTAATAATACATGAGAAGTAATAATGATAGAATTAGTAATTGTGTTAATTTATATATAGTAATTCGGCAAATTTAGTATTCACCTGTTTATCAAAAACATGTCCTGTTGGGTGTTTAAATCAGGTCTAACCTGCCCACTGATAGTTAATTGAAGGGCCGCAGTAATTTGACTGTGCGAAGGTAGCATAATCATTTGTCTATTAATTGTAGGCTTGTATGAATGGTTTGATGAGATATTGGCTTTCTTTATATAAAAGGATGAATTTAATTTTTAAGTTAAAAAGCTTAAATAGTATTGGAGGACGAGAAGACCCTATAGAATTTTATTATTTTATTATTTTATCTTTTTTTGGATATTTAATGATTAAATTTAAGATAATAAATAATTGTGTTGGGGCGATATGGAAATATTATGAACTTTCTTTATTTATTATTTATTGATTTGTATTTTAAGGATCCTCTTTTTGGGATTATAAGATTAAATTACCTTAGGGATAACAGCGTAATTTTTATGGAGAGTTCTTATCGATATAGGAGTTTGCGACCTCGATGTTGGATTAAATTAAGTTTCTGGTGTAGGTGCTGGATTTACTAGGTCTGTTCGACCTTTAATTATTTACATGATCTGAGTTCAGACCGGCGTGAGCCAGGTTGGTTTCTATCCTCAACTGGCATTATTTATCTTAGTACGAAAGGACTTGGTAAATTGAATAATTCATAAATAATGGATCTGATTAAATTACTTTGGCAGATTAGTGCGGTAAATTTAGAATTTATTTATGTAATTTATGTTACAGGTGATAGTGTTTATTATTGGGTATTTATTTATTCTTGTGTGTATCTTAATTTCTGTGGCTTTTGTCACTCTTTTAGAACGTAAAGTTCTAGGTTATATTCAATTGCGTAAGGGTCCTAATAAATTAGGTTTCATAGGTTTATTGCAGCCATTTGCTGATGGGTTAAAACTTTTTTTAAAGGAGCAGACGTATCCTTTTATATCTAATTTTATCATTTATTATTTATCTCCGGTGTTTATATTAATATTATCTTTCATTATGTGGAGTCTTTATCCTTTTTTGGTTAATATATATAGTTTTAATTATGGTTTCTTGTTTTTTATATGTTGTACAGGGGTTGGAGTTTATGGTGTAATATTATCAGGTTGATCTTCTAACTCTAATTATTCTTTATTAGGGGGTCTGCGTGCTGTAGCTCAGACTATCTCTTATGAAGTTTCTATAGCACTTATTATGTTATGTTTCTTGATTTTTACTTTTGGTTTTTCCTTTTTTGGCTTCTATTATTATCAAAGTTTTATATGATTTATATTTATATCTATTCCTTTATTTTTTTGTTGATTATCTTCTTGTTTGGCTGAGACCAATCGTTCTCCTTTTGATTTTGCTGAAGGTGAAAGAGAATTAGTGAGAGGTTTTAATGTTGAGTATAGAAGAGGAGGTTTTGCCTTTATTTTTTTGTCAGAGTATATAAATATTATTTTTATAAGAATACTTTCTGTTATTTTGTTTTTAGGTTGTGATTTAGATTCCTTAATGTTTTATTTTAAATTAGTAATGATCATTTTCTGGTTTATTTGAGTTCGGGGGACTCTCCCGCGATTCCGGTATGATAAGTTAATGTATTTAACTTGGAAGTTGTTTTTGCCTTTATCATTGAATTCTCTTTTATTATTTATAGGATTGTTATTATGTCATTTAATAGGTAATTAGTTCATTGATTTAAGTGCCTCAAGTCATTGAAAGAATTTAACTTTCCTAATATACTTTCAAAGTATATGTTTACTAAAACTTCATGACTAATCATTGATTTTATCTCATATTTTTAGGATAATTGGGTTTATAACAAAGTATGAAAAATATAGAATAGTTAATATTTGACCTGTAAAAATAAATGGTTCTTCTGCTGGTCGTGCTCCGATTCATGTTAATAGTATAATTGTTCTTGTAAATAATCAAAATAATAGTTTATTTAAAGGATAAAATGTATGGCCCTGGAATTTTCTATTATTTGTAATAGGGGGTAATATAATAATTGTAATTGCTGCAATTATGGCGATTACTCCTCCCAACTTGTTAGGGATTGATCGTAGGATAGCGTAAGCAAATAAGAAGTATCATTCTGGTTGAATATGTACTGGTGTTACTAATGGGTTTGCTGGAGTGAAATTTTCAGGATCTCTTAATATACAGGGGTTTATCAAAATTAATAGTCTGAGTAAGGTTAATGTAATTATTATTCCTAATAAGTCTTTTACTGAGAAGTATGGGTGAAAGGGGGTTTTATCATAATTTCTATTTAATCCTAGCGGGTTATTTCTACCTGTTTGATGGAGGAATAATAAGTGAATTATTACTAGAGCGATGATAATAAAAGGCAATAAAAAATGTAGTGTGAAGAATCGTGTTAAAGTTGCATTATCTACTGAGAATCCTCCTCATAGTCATTTTACTAGTGTGTTTCCTAAATAGGGAATTGCAGATAATAAATTGGTAATTACTGTAGCTCCTCATAATGATATTTGTCCTCATGGTAATACATACCCTAGGAATGCCGTTCTTATAACTATCAATATAATTATAACACCAACTAATCAAGTTATAAATAATTTATATGACCCATAATATAGGCCTCGGCCTACATGTATATAAAGACAGATAAAAAATAAGGAGGCTCCATTGGCGTGAGTATGTCGTATTAATCAACCATTATTCACATCTCGGCAGATGTGAATAACTCTATTAAAGGCTATTTCGATATTAGCTGTATAATGTATGGCTAGGAATACTCCACTTGTGATTTGGATTAATAAACATAATCCTAGCAGGGATCCAAAGTTTCATCATAATGAAATAGAAGTAGGAGAGGGTAAGTCAATTAATGATCCGTTAATAATTTTGAATAAAGGGTAGGTTTTTCGTATTGGTTTATTCATATATTTAATTTTTAATTCGTAAAGGCCCTTCTGTGGTTGTTGCAATATTAGATGTTACAATTATAGTAATTAATAAATATAAGATTATTATAATTGTGATATAGGCTGAGGATGTTCTGTATATTTTAATTAAGTATATTATTTCTGAATAAATTTTATTATTAGGGTATGTGACTATTTCTATGAAATTTGATCTTGTTATATAGATAATAAAATTTGTAATAGTAAATCTAATTATTAGTCTTATTGATGATTGGAATTTTTCATTTGAGGCTACACTTGCTATATAGGTGAATAAGACTAATACCCCTCTTAATATAATAATGATAATAATATATGATAGTAGGAATGATCTTAAAGTTATTCCAATGATAACAGCTACTACAAATGTTTGGCAAATTAAGATAAATCCTATACTTAAAGGGTGCTTTATTCATAGGAATAATAAGGAAAGAGATGTTATTAGTGTTAATAAAATTCCCATCTCAGTAAGTAGTTTAATTTAAAAATGTTAATTTTGGAGATTAATGATAAGCTTAGCTTTTTACTGAAACTTTAAGAGTATCTCATTTATGATTTACAAAATCATTGTTTTATTTAAACTATTAAAGCTTTTGTCATTAAATTTTATAATGTTAGTTTTTATAAGATGTGGGGTAGTGGTTTTTTGTTCTACTCGGAAACATCTTCTTTTATCTTTATTAAGATTAGAATTTATAGTTATTTCTATTTATTTACTTTTATTTATAACTATATATATATATAATTATGAAATGTATTTTTCCTTGTTATTTTTAGTTTTTTCTGTTTGTGAAGGGGCTTTAGGTTTATCTGTGTTAGTTAGTTTAATTCGTTTAAAAGGAAATGATCACTTGTCTAGTTTGTCTCTTTTATCATGATAAAATACATTTTGGCTTCTTTATTTTTAATCCACTTATTAAATTATTGATGATTATTTATATTATGTTTAATATTTTTATCTTTTATTTACTTATTCTTGAATAATCCTTTAAATTATTGTTCACAAATTAGTGGTATGTTTTTCCAGGATATTCTTTCATATTCCTTGATTGCACTTTCTTATTGGGTTTTATTTTTAATAGTATTGGCTAGTTTTATTATTTATAATAGAAGTAGGAGAGAAAGGGAATTTTTATTTGTAATTGTTTTTATATTAATATCTTTATTATTAACATTTAGATTAGATAATATATTATATTTTTTTATTTCCTTTGAAATTACTTTAATTCCCACCCTTCTTTTAATTTTTGGGTGGGGATATCAACCTGAACGTTTATTAGCTGGTTATTATCTTTTATTTTATACTTTGTTCGCTTCTACTCCTTTATTAATAGGATTATTTTATATTTATTATTCTTCTAGTACGTTTAATTTTTGATTAATTAATATTGATATAAATTTTTATTTGTATTTATCTTTATTAGTTGCCTTTTTCTTTAAATTACCTATAGTGTTTGTTCATTTTTGACTACCTAAAGCTCATGTTGAAGCTCCTATTTCGGGCTCTATAATTTTGGCTGGTGTTTTGCTTAAATTAGGGGGTTATGGTCTTTTTCGTGTGGGTGGGTTAATTCATAGATATTCGGTGACTTATAATTGATTATGGGTTAGTATTAGTTTATATGGTGCTCTTATAATTAGTATGCTCTGTCTTTATCAAGTGGATATTAAATCAATGATTGCTTACTCTTCGGTAGCTCATATGGCTTTGGTTATTTGTGGTATTATAACTATGACCACTTATGGTTGTATTGGTTCTTTGATTCTTATGATTGGCCATGGTCTATGTTCTTCTGGTTTATTTTGTTTAGCTAATTTAATTTATGAGCGTAGTCATAGTCGTAGATTTTTAATTAATAAGGGTTTTATTAATCTTTTTCCCAGATTATCTTTATTTTGATTCCTTTTATGTGTTGGTAATATAGCTGCGCCTCCCACATTGAATTTATTAGGGGAATTATATATTTTATTATCTTTATTATTTTATGACGGTTTATCAATTTTATTATTCTCTTTTATTTCATTTTTTAGTTGTTGTTATAGAATCTATTTGTATTCAATTACTCAACATGGTTTTATTTATGGTGGGTTTTATTCTTTTAGCTCTTTAAATTTGCGTGAGTATCTGTTGATTTTATTTCATGTGGTTCCTTTATATTTGTTGGTGTTGAAGTTTGATTTCTTCTCTTTAATATAATAGGGTTATAATAGTTTAATTTAGAATAGTAATTTGTGGTATTATAGGTGAAATTTATTTCTTTTAACCCGTGTATAAGATTTGATCATCTTATTTATTAATATTTAGAATTTTATTATTTGTAGTGGGTTTATATTATTTATCTATTGATTATTTAGTTTTATTGGATTGGGAAGTTATTACAGTTAATTCTACTAGTTTATCTATGACTGTAATATTGGACTGGATATCTTTAATTTTTATATCAAGAGTTCTATTAATTTCTTCTATAGTAATTTTTTATAGTAATTCTTACATAAGAGGTGATTTATTCAAGATTCGCTTCTTATTATTGGTATTATTGTTTGTTATGTCTATGATATTCTTAATTATTAGACCTAACTTAGTTAGAATTTTATTAGGTTGAGATGGTTTAGGTCTTGTTTCATATTCTTTAGTTGTTTATTTCCAGAATTATAAGTCATTTAATGCTGGTATACTTACAATCATGACTAATCGTATTGGTGATATTGCGATTCTAATTTCTATTGCTTGATTTTTTAATAATGGTGGGTTTAATTTCATTTTTTATATCTATAGTTTTGATTATTGATCTTTGTGAATTGTTCTATTAATTTCTTTGGCGGCCTTTACCAGGAGAGCTCAAATTCCTTTTTCTTCTTGGCTTCCATCAGCTATAGCTGCACCTACACCTGTATCAGCGTTAGTTCATTCTTCTACTTTAGTAACTGCAGGGGTATATTTATTAATTCGTTTTAATGATTATTTGGCTTCTTTTGATATAAGAATTTTATTATTAATATCATGTTTAACTATATTTATGTCAGGGTTAGGTGCTAATTTTGAGTATGATATAAAAAAGATTATTGCATTATCTACTTTGAGTCAATTGGGTTTTATAATAAGTGCTTTATTTATAGGTTACCCTATTTTATCTTATTTTCATATGCTTACGCATGCTTTTTTTAAGGCTCTTTTATTTTTATGTGCTGGTTTAATTATTCATTGTATGGGCGGGTCTCAAGATATTCGTCATATGGGTTGTTTATCTAATCAACTTCCATATACTTGTTCTTGTTTTTGTATTTCTATCTTTTCTTTATGTGGTATACCATTTTTAGCTGGTTTTTATAGAAAGGATTTAATTTTAGAATATTTAGGGTTTAGTACGTTTAATTTTATCATTTATCTTTTATTTTATCTTTCGGTAGGGTTAACTGTGTCTTATAGTTTTCGATTAGTATATTATTGTGTTGGTTCTCATAATGGCTTATTTCCCAATAATATAATTAGTGAAGATTCTGGTATGATATTTTCTATAGTTATATTAGCTTTTTTATCTATTACTTCAGGGAGAATTTTAAGTTGACTTATTTTATTGAATATTGATTTATTAGTGTTTCCTATTGAGTGTAAGTTTACACCTATTGTTTTTATTATTATAGGTGCTTTGATTGGTTATATTTTTTCTACAATATCTTTTACTGATATATTATTAGGTTTAAATCGTAATTTGTTGATTTCTTTTGTGGGTTCTATATGATTTATGCCTTATTTTAGTGTTTATCTATTAAATCATCAAGCATTAATCATGTCTAAGTCATTTGCATGATTTATGGATTATGGTTGAGGTGAAAATATAGTTTCAGGTTCTTTTTCTTCATTTTTTAGTTGATTAAGATATCTTTATACTCCTTATTATAATAATAGAATTAAAATTTATTTAATCTCATTTTTAATTATAGGGTTAAGTATATTTATTTTTAATTATGTATACTTAAGTAGCTTAATTAAAAGCTTGATATTGAAGATATTATTATAGGTTATTACCTCTTAAGTATTCTTAGGGTACTTCCCATTTTTTCACTGAAAATGAAATGTTTTATTTAAACTATAACAATGTTTGGAGAGAGTTAGACGGATTTTAACCGCCTTGTTAAGTAGTTAGCAGCTCTTTACAGATATGTTCAACTCTCTTTAATTGGATATTTAATCATTTATTTCATTAACAATGAAAGGCCTCTGTTTTGGCTTCAATTAATATCCAGATAAGAGGTTAACTCCTTAATATTAGGTCGAAACTAATTGTAATTTTTACTTCATTATCTGTGAGGGAGGCTCTATTTATGATGTTGAACAATTTTTAATTGCAAATTAAATGTTATATTTAACTACACCCCCTTTTTTATTCTGCTCATTCTAGGACTCCATTTTTTCATTCATGATATAATCCTATTACAAGGATAATTATAAATAAGGTTATTGTGATAATTCATTTTCTAGTATATATTTTAATTGTTAACATTACAGGTAATATAATAGCAATTTCAATATCAAAAATGAGAAATAGAATAGCAATTAAAAAGAATTGAATTGAAAAAGGAGTACGGGCTGAGCTAATAGGGTCAAACCCGCACTCAAAGGGGGATATTTTTTCTCGATCATAGGATGATGTTTTTGAGATTATTGTGCAGATAATAATTAAAGTTGATCTAAGTGTTAAAGCTAAAATTATTATTAATAGAATTTTTAATATTATTCTTTCTTGTTATATTCAAGATCTTTTGATTGGAAGTCAAATATAATGATTATACTAAAAGAATAACTTCCTCATCAGTAAATAGAAATGTATAGAAACAATCATACTACATCTACAAAATGTCAATATCATGCTGCTATTTCGAATCCTAAATGATGACTTTTAGAAAAATGATTTATTGTGTGTCGTATTAAGCAAATAGCTAAGAATAAAGTTCCAATGATGACATGTAATCCATGAAATCCTGTAGCTATGAAGAAGCAAGACCCGTAAACTGAGTCTCTAATACAAAATCTGGATTCTATATATTCATACCCTTGAAGAATAGTGAAGTAAATTCCTAATATTACTGTTAATAATAAGCTTTGAGTGGTCTGTGAATAATTATTTCTTATTAATCTGTGATGAGCTCATGTTACAGTAATCCCTGAGCATAATAAGATTATTGTATTTAAAAGGGGGATTTCTATAGGATTAAATGTATTAATACCCTTAGGGGGTCAGATTATTCCAATTTCTACAGTAGGGGCTAATCTTCTATGGAAAAACCCTCAGAAGAAGGAAATAAAAAAGAATACTTCTGAAATAATAAACAAAATTATCCCCAGTTTTAATCCTGCTACCACTTTTGTTGTATGTTTTCCCTGATATGTACTTTCTCGTGTTACATCTCGTCATCATTGTATTATAGTTAATATTAAAATTGTTATTCCAATTCAGAATAAATATATTTCATTTATATGGAATCATACTACTATCCCTGAAGTAATAGTTATAGCTCCAATAGAGGCTGTTAAAGGTCATGGGCTGGGGTCTACTAAATGATAAGGGTGATTACTGTGTGGTTTCATATATAACTTCTCTGGCATATAATGTTCTTAAAATTGAGAACACATAGGCTTGAATTAATGCCACTGCTATTTCAAATATTATTAATATAATCTGGACTAAATAAATTAAGGTTAAGGTTATACTTCTTGCTCTTATTGTATTATTTCCTAGTAATCTTATTAGCAAGTGACCTGCAATTATATTTGCAGTTAATCGAACTGCTAATCTACCAGGCCGAATTAAATTGCTAGTGGTTTCAATTAATACTATAAAAGGTATTAGAATATTCGGTGTCCCTGTTGGGACTAAGTGTGCTAATATATGATTAGTATGATTAAATCACCCAAATATTATAATACTCAATCATAATGGCAGAGCTAATGTTATAGTAAATGCTAGATGGCTTGATCTGGTAAAAATATAAGGTAATAACCCTATTATATTATTAAATAAGATAAATATAAATAATGAAATTCCTATAATAGTTATACCTTTATTATTAACACCTATTAATAATTTAAATTCATTATTAAGAGAATTGATGATCTTACTTAATAATATGATAATTCGATTTAAAGAGACTCAATATGTGGTTGGTATAATAATAAAACTAATTAGGACACTTGTTCAATTTATTGATAAATTTATATTGGTAGCGGGGTCAAATGTGGAAAATAAATTTGTTATCATTTTCAGTTTATTTGATTTTTATTAATAATAAAATTAATTTTATTAATGTTAGTTTTTAAATTTATGTGGTAGATATAAATTAATGTTATTATAAATATAAAAGTAAAATATACATATAAAGTTTCTCATCATAAGGGAGATATTTGAGGCATAAATAAGAACTAATATATTAATATTTATCTTTAATTTGACAAATTAATGTTTTATTTAAACTAAATCCTTAAGGCCATTAAGAGTATGTTAATACTATAGGTTGGTTTAAGAGACCAATGCTTAAAATGTTCAGCCACTTAATGATATTGACTTTATTCAGGATAAAAACTTGTTTATTGTAGTTCTTTCTACTACGATAGGTATAAATCTATGATTAGCTCCGCAGATTTCTGAACATTGACCATATATTAATCCAGGTCGATTTATATTTATTGTACCTTGATTAAGGCGTCCTGGTACTGCGTCGATTTTAATTCCTAAGGCTGGAACTGCTCATGAATGTAGAACGTCAGCTGCAGTAATTAATACTCGAATTTGTGAATTTATTGGGAGAATCGTTCGATTGTCCACATCTAGTAATCGAAATTCTCTTTTATTTATATCTTGGGTTGGTTTTATGTATGAGTCGAATTCTATATTAATAAAGTCAGAATATTCATAACTTCAATATCATTGATGACCAATTACTTTGAGTGTTATTAATGGGTTGTTGATTTCATCAATTATATATAATAATCGTAGAGATGGTAAGGCAATGAATACTAAGGTGATAGCAGGTATTGTAGTTCATAGTGTTTCAATATTTTGTCCTTCTAATAAGTATCGATTTGTAAATTTATTTGTAAATATTGTTGTTATAATATATGTAATTATAAGTGTAATTATGGTTAGAATTATAATTGTATGGTCATGAAATGTAATCATTTGTTCTATTAATGGTGAATTTGCGTTTTGTAATATTTTATTTCCCCATGTTGCTATTTCTAATAAAAGATGATAATCTTTATGGATGAATCTTAAGTTCATAGCATTGAGTCTGCCATATTAGATTTATTTATTCAAAATTGGAAGTTCGTTATATGAATGTTCGGCGGGTGGAGTTTTTTGTAATCATTCAATTCTAGTTGTTATGTTGTGAGTAAAAATTACAGTTCGACAGGAAATGATACTTTCTCAGATGATTGTGAGAAGTAATATAATTCTTATAATTGATATTGTTGATCCAATTGATGAGATGATGTTTCATCCTGTATATCTGTCAGGATAATCTGAATATCGTCGAGGTATCCCTCTTAGTCCTAGGAAATGTTGTGGGAAAAATGTTATGTTTACTCCTAGAAATATTAATGTAAATTGAATTTTGAGTCATTTAGGATTTATAGTTATACCTGTAAATAAAGGGTATCATTGAATGAATCTCCCAATGATAGCAAATACAGCTCCTATAGATAGGACATAATGAAAATGTGCTACTACATAATATGTATCATGAAGGATAATATCAATTGATGAGTTTGCGAGAATTACGCCAGTTATTCCTCCGATTGTAAATAGGAATACAAAACCTAATGCTCATAGTGTTGATGGATTATAGTTAATTTGTCTACCATGTATAGTGGCTAACCAACTAAAGATTTTAATACCCGTAGGTACTGCAATGATTATTGTTGCAGATGTGAAGTAAGCTCGTGTGTCTACATCTATTCCTACTGTGAATATGTGATGTGCTCATACAATGAATCCTAATAATCCAATTGCTATTATTGCATAAATCATTCCCAAGGATCCAAATGTTTCTGTTTTTCCTCTTTCTTGTCTAATAATATGTGAGATTAATCCAAATCCAGGGAGGATTAAAATGTAAACTTCAGGGTGCCCAAAGAATCAGAATAGATGTTGGTAAAGAATTGGGTCCCCTCCTCCGGTGGGGTCAAAGAATGATGTGTTGAAGTTTCGATCTGTTAATAGTATTGTAATAGCACCTGCTAGGACAGGTAATGATAATAAAAGTAATAATGCTGTGATTCCTACCGATCATACAAATAAAGGAGTTCGTTCTGGTTTTATACCTACTGGTCGTATATTAATAATGGTTGAGATGAAGTTTACAGCTCCTATAATTGATGAAATACCTGCTAAGTGGAGTGAGAAGATTGCTAGGTCAACTGCAGCTCCTGCATGGGATAAATTTCTTGATAAAGGAGGATAGACTGTTCAACCTGTCCCTACCCCTATTTCTACAGTGCTGCTTGTTAGTAATAATGTTAATGATGGTGGTAATAATCAGAATCTTATATTATTTATTCGTGGGAACGCTATGTCTGGGGCTCCAATTATTAAAGGCACTAATCAGTTACCAAACCCTCCAATTATAATTGGTATAACTATAAAGAAAATTATAACAAATGCATGAGCTGTAATAATTGTGTTATAAATTTGATCATCATTAATAAATGCTCCTGGTTGACCTAATTCTACTCGAATAATTCATCTTATAGCTCTTCCAACTATCCCTGCTCACATACCAAATATGAAATATAATGTTCCAATATCCTTATGATTCGTTGAAAATATTCATTTATTCAAAATGATAAGATGGCTGAAATTATTAGGTAATAAATTGTAAATTTATTTATGGCAGAATGTGCCTCTTATCAAGCTTTATAGTCAATATATGATATTAGACTGCAATTCTAAAGTAGAGTTGTTACTCTAAAGCTTAATTACTTGATATTATTTTTAACTTTGAAGGTTAATAGTTTAAATTTAACTTAAAGCTTTAAATAAAAGTTAATATATATGCAAGGGGGGTTATTATATTAATTAGTAATGTGATTAAAGGTAGTGTTATTTTATTATTTGTAGTAATTCATTTATTAATTGATTGATATGATAGTAATATTCTGGTCATAATTCGCATATAATAGAATAGGGTGATGATTCTTATTATAATTATGATAAATATTAATATATATATGCCCCGGTGGGTTAATTCATAGATTGTAATTAATTTAGCTAAAAATCCAAGAAATGGGGGTAGACCTCCTAGTCTAAATATATTAATTATATATATGAGTTTTTCTGTTATTGATATACTTAGACTATTAACTTGATTAATAAATATAATATTTAATTTACTGAATATTAAGCAAACTGTTAAATTGATTACTGTGTAAATTCATATGTAATTAATTCAAGATTCGCTTAGTGTTATTGGTAATATTCACCCTAAATGGTTAATAGAAGAGTAAGCTATTAGTTTACGCAGTGAAGTTTGATTTAATCCTCCTACAACTCCCGCAATGACCGATAGTAGTGTTGTTATTATTAATAGTTGCATATCCTTGTTAATGTTGCTTATTATAAATAAGGGTGCTAATTTTTGTCAGGTTATTAGGATAAAGCAGTTTAATCATCTTATTTTAGCTATTATTTCAGGGAATCATATGTGAAAGGGTGCTGCTCCTATTTTGATTAACAGTCTAATTGATATCAACCAGTTCAATGTAATTTCTTGAATATTTCATATTTTTGATATTAAAATGGAAAATATTAATACCCCTCTTCTTAATCTTTGCACTAAGAAGTAAATTATACAGGCTTCTGATCTTTTATTAGATTTATTATAAATTAGAGGGATAAAAGATATTATATTTAATTCTAATCCTATTCATATTCTAATTCAATTTCTGGATGAAATGGTAATTATTGTACCACAAATTATTATTATAAAGAATAAGCTCCTGCTTTTATACAAGTGAAGGGGAGGATAGTAATCCTATACTCAGGGTATGAACCTGATAGCTTATTATTAGCTTACCTATTCTTATATTTTAGTGTAAGATGCACATAAAGTTTTGATCTTTACAGGGATAGTTTGATTCTATCATTTATAATAAGAGTATGATTAAATGTCATACTTAATCTATTCTATCAAAATAGTCCTTATATTATCAGGCATCTTATT